CCTAGAATTTTTTTTTTATAGTTATTGTAGTTCTAGTTATCTGAATAATAGATCTAAAGGTGACAACGACCTGCACTATGATCCTTACATTAAGGATACTAAATATAATTGTACTAATCACATTAATAGTTGCATTGATTCTTATTTTCGTTCTCACATCTGTATTGATAGTCACTTTTTAAGCGATAGTCAAAATTCCAATGAAAGTTACATTTATAATTTCATTTGTAGTGAAAGTGGAAAGATTCGTGAAAGAAAAAATTACAAGATAAAAACTAATAGGAATCGTAGTAATTTAATGAGTTCTAAGGGTTTCGATATAACTCAAAACTACAATCAATTGTGGATTCAATGCGACAATTGTTATGGATTAATGTATAAGAAAGTCAAAATGAATGTTTGTGAACAATGTGGACATTATTTGAAAATGAGTAGTTCAGAGAGAATCGAGCTTTCGATTGATCCGGGTACTTGGAATCCTATGGATGAAGACATGGTCTCTGCGGATCCCATTAAATTTCATTCGAGGGAGGAACCTTATAAAAATCGTATTGACTCTGCTCAAAAAACGACAGGATTGACTGACGCTGTTCAAACAGGTACAGGTCAACTAAACGGTATTCCGGTAGCCCTTGGGGTTATGGATTTTCAGTTTATGGGGGGTAGTATGGGATCCGTAGTAGGCGAAAAAATAACTCGTTTGATCGAGTATGCTACCAATCAATGTTTACCTCTTATTTTAGTGTGTTCTTCCGGAGGAGCACGAATGCAAGAAGGAAGTTTAAGTTTGATGCAAATGGCTAAAATTTCTTCGGTTTTATGTGATTATCAATCAAGTAAAAAGTTATTCTATATATCAATTCTTACATCTCCTACTACTGGTGGGGTGACAGCTAGTTTTGGTATGTTGGGGGATATCATTATTGCCGAACCCTATGCCTATATTGCATTTGCGGGTAAAAGAGTAATTGAACAAACATTGAAAAAAGCCGTGCCTGAAGGTTCACAAGCGGCTGAATCTTTATTACGTAAGGGCTTATTGGATGCAATTGTACCACGTAATCCTTTAAAAGGTGTTCTGAATGAGTTATTTCAGCTCCATGCTTTTTTTCCTTTGAACAAAAATGAAATAAAATAGAACGGTTCGTTTATCAGAATTAAACGAAAACCCTGAAAAATGCATTTTTCTTTCGAATCATTTTTTTATCGATATTCTTGTTTACTACTCAGTAAACCTCTATCAACACGATAAAAAATCAATTTTTGCTTTCGGGAAGTTCAAATTAGACTAGACAAATAAAACAAAGTTCATTTTCCTCCCTTGCTTGCATATGTATAGATATATAAAATAGAGATATATACAGATCTATAGAGAGTCTTCCATCTTTTTGCATTTCCCAAAAATTCCCTGTTGTTGGATCATATTCTAATCAATTTTTTAGAAATTTGTAATGGAATAAAATTTTTTATTTATTAATGACTAGTAGAAGTAGAAGACAAAAAGAATAATAAATCTAACAAGGGGATTTTTATTTTTAAAGATTAATAAGTCCATTTATTTAGTTTGGCGTTTCTTGTACCTATTTTTTTATTCTATTTCTATTAGGTTATATTATATATTAGTATTAGATATATATTTACTTAAAGATACTTAGTATAATTATATAATATATATAATAGAAATAATAAAAATACAAGATATTTTAAGATATCTTTAGAATTCAGAATATAACAATAACAGGTACAAATATTAAATTGAGGTACCCCATTTTATGACAACTTTCAATAACTTACCCTCTATTTTTGTGCCTTTAGTAGGCCTAGTCTTTCCGGCAATTGCAATGGCTTCTTTATTTCTTCATATTCAAAAAAATAAGATTTTTTAGATCGGATGAGACCTAATCGTATCACTCCTTTTTTTATTTTAAAAACTTCGATTCGATAAGACCCATTTGGTAGAATATTGTATAACACATAGATTCCTACAAACATAAATAAAAAAAGCTCTTATGCATGTGTAAATGTATTATATGAGTAAAAAATTTTTCGCTCTTTTGAAAAATGGATCATCATCGGGCCGATGTATGAAATTAAAGTCAATGTATTTATTTGTATGTATATAGCTATAGGGGATCATATAAAGGAAGGAGATGTTATTATTATTATTTTAGATATCAAAAATTATATGAATTACTCCTGAGGTAAAGGTTCACAACAAAATAGTTGATGAGAGTTACTTTGAAAACAAAAAAAGGAAAGTCATATTTTCTCAATTCCAAAAAATTGTATAACTGGATCTAATATATATGAGTTGGCGATCAGAATCTATATGGATAGAATTTATAACGGGGTCTCGAAAAACAAGTAATTTCTGCTGGGCCTTTATCCTATTTTTAGGTTCATTAGGATTCTTATTGGTTGGAACTTCTAGTTATCTTGGTAGAAATGTTATCTCGTTATTTCCGTCTCAGCAAATCATTTTTTTTCCACAAGGGATTGTGATGTCTTTCTATGGTATCGCAGGTCTCTTTATTAGTTGCTATTTGTGGTGCACTATTTTGTGGAATGTGGGTAGTGGTTATGATCTTTTCGACCGAAAAGAAGGACTAGTGCGTATTTTTCGTTGGGGATTTCCTGGAAAAAGTCGTCGCATCTGTTTACGATTCCTTATGAAAGATATTCAGTCCATCAGAATAGAAGTTAAAGAGGGTGTTTCTGCTCGGCGTGTCCTTTATATGGAAATTCGAGGTCAAGGGGCTATTCCTTTAATTCGTACTGATGAGAATTTTACTACACGAGAAATTGAGCAAAAAGCTGCTGAATTGGCTTATTTCTTGCGTGTACCAATTGAAGTATTTTGAAATGAATTAATTTTAAAAGACTAAATGCTTTGGCAGTAGGAAGAAAAAACTAAAGAATTTCTTTCTTTTTTTTTTTTGTCAATTAAACATTCATCTATTCTTTTATGCTCGTTTTTTTTTGCTATATTTGATAGAAAGTTTCTTCGTCTCGAAATTAGTATTGATCGAAAAAAGGGAGAATAACATCCTGGAAACCCCATTTTTTCTTGATTCAAATTGGAAGTGTATTCTGAGTCTATTTCTGTATTCTTTCTAGATTCAAAGTAAAGACTAAGTATTGAATCAAAAGAAAAAGAGAAAATGGATTCATAGGCTCAATACATTCTATTCGAATTAGAATAGAAACTCATGCTCGATAGAAATATTAGATCTAATAGAATCAACAACTGAGGTAGGTTCATTAACAATTCACAGATTCAAAATGGCAAAAAAGAAAGCATTCATTCCTTTTTTTTATTTTACGTCTATAGTCTTTTTGCCCTGGTTGATCTCTCTCTGCTGTAATAAAAGTTTGAAAACTTGGATTACTAATTGGTGGAATACTAGACAACGCGAAACTTTTTTGAATGATATTCAAGAAAAAAGTGTTCTAGAAAAATTCATACAATTAGAGGAACTATTCGAGCTCGATGAAATGATAAAGGAATACACAGAAACCGATTTACAACAATTTCGTCTAGGAATCCACAAAGAAACAATCCAATTCATCAAGATACACAATGAGTATCGTATCCATACAATCTTGCACTTCTCGACAAATCTAATATCTTTCGTTATTCTAAGTGGTTATTCCTTTTGGGGTAAGGAAAAACTTTTTATTCTGAATTCTTGGGTTCAAGAATTCCTATATAATTTAAGTGATACAATTAAAGCTTTTTCGATTCTTTTATTAACTGATTTATGTATCGGATTTCATTCGCCTCACGGTTGGGAACTAATGATTGGTTATATTTACAAAGATTTTGGGTTTGCTCATTATGAGCAAATTTTATCTGGTCTAGTTTCTACCTTTCCAGTCATTCTTGATACAATTTTTAAATATTGGATCTTTCGTTATTTAAATCGTGTATCTCCGTCACTTGTAGTGATTTATCATGCAATAAATGACTAAAAAATGATTCACTGATCCAATTCTAATCTTTCGTACCTTATACATCATAACCAAATCAAAGTCGTATTTACTTTACTCTTTTTACCCATGAGGGATTCCTTTTATATTTCAACAAAAAAATTGGATTTTTGTAAGTAAATGTAAATAGCAGAATTGTGGCTAGGGAAGTATATTATCGACCTACCTAACTTTATTGTAGAAATTTTCGGGATAAATGATTGGACCATGCAAACTAGAAATACCTTTTCTTGGATAAGGGAAGAGATTACTCGCTCCATATCTGTCTCACTCATGATATATATAATAACTTGGGCATCCATTTCAAGTGCATATCCGATTTTTGCCCAGCAGAATTATGAAAATCCACGAGAGGCAACTGGGCGTATTGTATGTGCCAATTGCCATTTAGCTAATAAGCCCGTGGATATTGAGGTTCCACAAACGGTACTTCCTGATACTGTATTTGAAGCAGTTGTTAAAATTCCTTATGATATGCAACTAAAGCAAGTTCTAGCTAATGGTAAAAAAGGAGCTTTGAATGTGGGAGCTGTTCTTATTTTACCCGAGGGGTTTGAATTAGCCCCTTCCGATCGTATTTCACCCGATATGAAAGAAAAGATAGGAAATCTTTCTTTTCAGAATTATCGCCCCGATAAAAAAAAGATTCTTGTAATAGGTCCTGTTCCTGGTCAAAAATATAGTGAAATAACCTTTCCTATTCTTGCCCCAGACCCTGCTACTAATAAAGATGTTCACTTCTTAAAATATCCTATATACGTAGGTGGAAACAGGGGAAGGGGTCAGATTTATCCTGATGGTAGCAAAAGTAACAATACAGTTTATAATGCTACGGCAGGAGGGATAATAAGCAAAATTTTACGAAAAGAAAAAGGGGGATACGAAATAACCATAGTGGATGCATCGAATGGACGCCAAGTGATTGATATTATCCCTCGAGGCCTAGAACTTCTTGTTTCAGAGGGCGAATCCATTAAACTCGATCAACCATTAACGAGTAATCCTAATGT